TAGAAATGAGTTTTCTAGCATTTGACTACGTACCACTAAAGGGTTTAATCGAAAACTTGACAGATAACCCAGAAACTCTAAATTATCTTTAGATAATTGAGTTATATTGACCTTTTGCGATTGAAACCATACGGAAAAATAACATTGCCATAAATTAACAAAATAATATTTCCATTTATTCATCAGAAGCGGCGTATCTTTTGTTGCCAGAATGGATCTTCCGTGATATCTAACATAATGTATGAAAGGATCCTTGAGCAACCCTAGGATCGCCGGAAAGTTATTAACAAAGACTTTTAAAAAATGTTGTATTTTTCCATAGAATAAAATTCGCTCAAAAAGGACTTCATAAGATGTCGATCGTAAATGCGAAGACCGCTTGCGTAGAAAAAAAAAGATAGATTCGTATTCACATACATGAGAATTATATAAGAACAAGAAAAATCTTGGATTCAAAATTGATTTTTTTTTAATATAAAAATTCTTACAATTGCAATACTCGTATAGACAGAACCGAAAAAAATGCAAAGAAGAGGCATCTTTTACCCGGTAACGGAGGGTTTGAACCAAGATTTCTAGATGGATGGGGTAAGGTATTACTACATCTAACACATAATTAAAATGCGATAATTTGTCTTCTAAAAAGGGAAATATTGAATGAATTGATTGTAAATTATAAGATTTTTTGAATGGTTTTCCTTCGAAAGAGGACCCTAATCTTAGGGAAAATGAAATTTCTACAATCACTGCAAATAAAACAGATATCATTTGATAATAGAAAAGACTCGTATGCCCCAAAAAGTTATTTTGGTTCAAATCCTTAGTGGGAATAATCAAACAATTCTGTTCAGACATTCGCAAAATTAAGCGTTTCACAATTAGTGAACTATATTTTTTGTCATAATACGCATTTTCCAAGAAAATGGAACGATTTCTATTTAATCTATTTAAACCATGATCATAAGCAAGTACATAAATATACTCCCGAAAAAAAAGTGGATATAGAAAACTCTGTTGCCGAGCCCCATGGAACTCTGAATATCCGTGAAATTTCTCCATTTGGATTGAAATTCGATTTGAACTGAAGGTTAAGTCTTAATTTATTTTCTTGAGTTCTGAAATGACACATAGTGCGATACAGTCAAAATAAGGTATTAGACTATGAAAGCAATAGATACCTCATAAACAGGTAGACTGCTAACCGGATTCTCTATCTTTAATAGGTTTCTATTCGTTATATTATAGAATAACAAAACAAGATGATTAGAAATCCTTTATTTTTTTAACCTAATCGCTCTTTTGATTTTGGAAATATATATATTTTTTATCAATATACTGCTTCTTTTACACATCCATCTCCAACCTAACCCAAACGGACTAGGGAAAAAAATAATTAGGACTCATGAAAAATTGATAATAACACGCAAGAAAAAAATTCCTTCCCATACCCGTATTAGGCACTAATCCATTTTTAACATTTAATTAGATCGGGTAATTTTTCAAATTACGAATGGAAGCTCGTTTCTTTTTTTCCTGGAATCAGGAAAAATGGTTTTTTTATCCATCCATTTATATTTATTCACTTGACCCAAATTGGAATTCCTTTTTTTTTTTTTTCGACATCAAAAACGAAGGTTGTACCGATCAGGAAAGCAAAAAAAAAAATGTTATCTGAATTCTCCCTTGATACGACATGCTATTTTTTCCATTCATTCCTTTCAGGATCAGTCGTGGTCTTACAAACTCTACCGCGGATCTGGACGAATCCTTTTCTTCATACAAATGTGTAAAAGATGCTAGTCGCACTTAAAAGCCGAGTACTCTACCGTTGAGTTAGCAACCCCCCAAAAACAAAAAAAATAAAGTACTGCAAATATGTAGATACAACCAGAATAAAGAAAAAAAAAAGAAAAATCTAGTCGTGTGTGCGTCAGGGATAAATAAATCTATTTATCTATGAGAGAATTATATTTGGTCCATACACTGTTGTCAATATGATTGTGAATTTTTAATATAGTGAAAAGAATAGAAAAAATAAATAAAAAAGCTTAACCCCTTGGTTTGTTAGTTCATACAATGAATAAAAACTAAGCCAGTTAGGGTAATCTCAAATCTTTTTATACTTTTTTTAGACCGATTTTTATGGCCTTTAATTTGTTATGAATAATGAATAATTAATAAATTATTCATATAATAATATATATATTTAGAAAATAATATATTAATATATATATTAGTTTTATTCAGAATTAATCTATTTTTTTTATATACAGTATTATTTTCTATACAGTAAAATTTTGTATTTATACAAAAATTAGAATTTATATAATATAGATCCAAATTTATGAAAATAAAATTGTTTATGATTATAAAACATAGTAGTTGTTAGCAGGGTATTTTTTAGTATTCGTACCTTAGCTAATAATAAATCAAAATTTTAATAAATCAAAATAAAGATGATGGAAGCGAAAGAGGAGGAAAGAAAAGAGTAGATAAAATTTGATACCAAGCTATATACGAGTCTTTCACATCCTCTTTTTTATATTTCATTAATTCAATTCAATTTCATTTTATTAAGACTTAATTCTGTAAAAATCCCTGACTTCTTTGAAATATCATGAACTGTTCTTGTTGGTTGAGCGCCTTTTTTAAGAAAATCGAGAATAGCAGGAAGATTTAAATAAGTTTGATTTGTTATCGGATCATAAAAACCCACCTTGTGAAGATCTCTTCCTTCTCTTCGGGATCGAACATCAATTGCAACGATTCGATAAACGGCTCATTGGGATAGATGTATATGAATAATACCCCCCCCCCCTAGAAACGTATAAGAGGTTTTGGCCTCGTACGGCTCGAGAAAAAAAATTCAATGAGTAGAAGTTAACTCTCTGTATAAAATTAAAATATTAAATAGATTAATAAAAACATTAAATCAATTAGCCAGTATTGAAACCCTAAATACTTTTTTCCATAAGAAGCATTCGTAACATTCGTACTCTCGTAACTCAAGTTAAATAACGCTCAAATATCTCAACAGAGAATCCTTAAGTACTTTTTTTATTGAGTAGTCTCTAACCCTTTTTTTGTTTGTCTCATTTTTTAGAATCCATTTTGATTCTTCATTCTAATCTAGTTGTTCAAACAATTGAAAACTGGATTTCCTTGTTTCAGGATTCTTTATCCTTACTTTGAATCTTTGGGTTTAGACATGACTTCGGTGATCTTGAATCGTTTTATTAAAAAAGGGCAGCAACACGCCCCTTATTTTGTTTATGATTTCTTTTCTTTCTATCAAAGAATCATACAAACGCTTGATTCACGCATGATAAACTTTTTATTCAAAGAATTTTACAATTTTAAGAAAATTTCCTTTTCCATTGTAAAATTGCTTGAAAGGGCTTTTTTTTTCAATATAAAAATAAAAAGACTTACGAAGTTGTTCCAACTTATTGATTCGCACTAACCCTAGATCCTTACTCCTGCGAAAGGAATAAAAACTTTATATTCTCCTCGAGCTCCATCCTGTACTCTTTTTTATATTCCAAAAAAGTGTAGAACTCTAGTAAAATAGAACACAAAATGTCGAGTCAAGAGCACCTATATTCCTATATAAGCGGATCAAAAAATCCACAGCAGATCATGTCCTTCAATTCAAGTCGCACGTTGCTTTCTACCACATCGTTTTAAACGAAGTTTTACCATAACATTCCTCTAGTTTGTGTAATTGATTCAAGTATGAAATCATGAATAGTCGTAGTTCAGTCAGTATATCGTAATCTATACTTTTTCTTTCTCTATGAATGGAATAGTGAATTTACGCGTAAAAGGTTAAGTCAGAATTCAAATGAATTCCCATATTAGATTGTATATATGTAAAATCTAAATTTGAATAGAAATCTATATTTCTAATTTATATATATATAAATTATATAAATATAGATTTTTTTTTATTAAAACTCGTAGAATCTATGGTTCTACCTTACTTACCCGCATCACGCAAAAATAAAAAAAGCAACTAGATTTTTTTGAATTTGGTTGAAATGATGAAAAATAAGTTGATTCTTCTTTTGATTTCAATATTGGATTCTTAAAAAATATTGTATTTTTAAACCGAAAGAGAAAGATGGTGTACAAAGGCAATAGAAGATTGATTCTGATACTCTGGGACGGAAGGATTCGAACCTCCGAATAGCGGGACCAAAACCCGTTGCCTTACCGCTTGGCTACGCCCCATTTCGATTTTTATTCAAGACTACTAAAAGAGTAATATTGCTATTGGTTGTTCGTCAATTCAATTTCAGCCCAAATTAAATATAGATTACATTGGTGCTAGAGTTTTGACACGTGTAGATAGCAAATCAAACTTACTTTATTGATCATTACATAGAATTCAATTAAGATATTGTATGAAAATATTATTTCTTTAATTCTCATAAGAGAATGAAAGGATTTTTGATTGAGTAAGTTCAACAAAGTCTTTTTAGACTATCTTTTTTTATTTTTTTCCTTATATAAAAAATATATTAATAACTCAATCAAAATAAAATTATCCACAAGAACACCAATTTTTGTTATGCTTAATATATTGAATTTGATCTGTATTTGTTTGAATTCTGCCCTTTTTTCAAGCACTTTTTTAGTCGCCAAATTGCCGGAGGCCTACGCCTTTTTGAATCCAATCGTAGATGTTATGCCCGTAATACCTCTTTTCTTTCTTCTCTTAGCCTTTGTTTGGCAAGCCGCTGTAAGTTTTCGATGAAATTCTTAATACTGTCTTAAAAAAAATTCACGATTTTTATTCTTCCAACAATTCAAAAGATCAAAAAAATCTTGACGTATGAACGAACTCTCAATTCAAACATTGAATTTTTTTTGTAGCCATACTAAATCTGGATCATTCCATTTCCTAAATTTTATCCTCTTTTCCCTAAATGAAAGAACCTAATTAGATTCGAGTTCACAAAAAAAAAATATCTAGATGTTGGTATGCAAATCTGTTTGAATATGAAAGACTCGACTATTTTTTTATTACAAATGACTTTCTGAAACCCTGTTTTTTTTATTTTTTTTCTCAAAAAAAAAATCACTTGATTTATTGGTATCAAAATTAGATATTTGGTATAAAAATAGAGAATCTATTCTCTTTTTTTTTTTTAGTAAGATCGTGGAGATTGTGTAATGCTTACTCTCAAACTTTTTGTATACACTGTAGTTATATTCTTTGTTTCTCTCTTCATATTTGGATTCCTATCTAATGATCCAGGACGTAATCCGGGACGTGAAGAATAAAAAAGAAAGGTTTTTTATTGCTTTATTTAATTAGTGGAAATGCTCGAATTTTATTAGGATTTTATCTATTACACATCATTAAAAGGAAAAAGGGAAAGAGAGGGATTCGAACCCTCGGTACGATTAACTCGTACAATGGATTAGCAATCCAACGCTTTAGTCCACTCAGCCATCTTTCCTAATCGAAAAGGGATACTTAATTAGGTTCATTAGCCAAAAAAAGGCTTGAAAAAGAACCTTCTCCACTTTATTCTTAAAAAGCTTTATTTTTTTTATAGATTATTCTTTATCTTTATATTATATATATTTTTTCATTTTCTATATTTTATTAGAGATAGATAATTTCTTTTTTATTATATAAATATATTTATCATCGATTTATATATATAATATATATATATATTACTACTATAATAACTTTTTTTATATAACTTTATTCAGTAATTCTATTTATATCAAAAATTTAGATAAAGATTAGATAAAGAAAAGGCGCGAACTCAAAAGAGAAATAAATAAAACCACAATAATAGAAATAGAGAATCCTTTTTTTATTTTGTCTCGTCAAAACACAAGTAAAAGATCTTTTTTATTTTAATAGCCTGGCCTGGTCAGTCCCCAGCCGGGCCTTTTTTTGTTAAAGTTAAAAAGACTCATCCGATGGATTTTTAGACAAAAAAGATCCGAAATTGAAAAAAAAAAATGGAATCAAATCCGCTTTTACTAATTTTATTAAGTTTTATTAAATCTACGCGTCAACGCTAGAATTTTCTAATTTTTTTCAGATTTTGTTTATTTCACCCCTGATTACTTTGTTCGACAAAAGATCAATTTATATGTAATAATGGCATTGTAGCGGGTATAGTTTAGTGGTAAAAGTGTGATTCGTTCCTTTAATCCCTTTAATAGTTAAAGGGTCTCTTGGTTTGATTTATTGATTTATCTTCCAATCAAAAACTTTATTTCTTAAAAGGATTTAGTCCTTTCCCTTTCAATGAAAGATTCAAGGAAGATTCTAGATTCTCGTAATTTGTATCCAAAGACTCTAATCAATTGTAAATTTGGATTATGAAATTCCGAAACATAATTTTTGAATTTGATGACTATATTACAATTCAATAAGTATAACAAGAGGATCCATGGATAAAGCTAGAAAAGTTTCTTTCTAATCGTAACTAAATCTTCAGTTCTATTCGTTATTTGGTATAGAAAAATTGAAGCAAAATAGCTATTAAACGAGAACTTTGGTTTACTAAAGACATCGACATATTATATTGTTTTAGCTCGGTAGAAACCAAATACTTTTCCTAAGGATTCCGTTAAATAGAAATAAAGAACGAAGTAACTAGAAAGATTGTTCGAGTTCTCCTGATCTATCTTCTAGAAGGATCATCTAGAAAGCAAAATTTTCTGTGAAAGCACCCAGACGGAAAAAAAAGCTAACATAGATATTATGGGTTGAATTTTTATTTCGTTCCCGTCTTATTTTATTTGGGAATTTCTCCATCCATCATAAAGGAGCCGAATGAAACCAAAGTTTCATGTTCGGTTTTGAATTAGAGACGTTAAAAATATAAAAATGATCAATCGACGTCGACTAAAACCCTTAGCCTTCCAAGCTAACGATGCGGGTTCGATTCCCGCTACCCGCTCTAAATTTTAAATTGCCCTTATTAGAATTATAGACAATTTTCTCTATTAGAATTGTCTAATAGCAATTGTGTATTGAATTCACTTCAATACACAATTGCTAAAAAGATTTCGCACATTCTTTTTTTTTTTTTACAATTGGAAAGTAAAAAAAAGCGAAAAGCGTCCATTGTCTAATGGATAGGACATAGGTCTTCTAAACCTTTGGTATAGGTTCAAATCCTATTGGACGCAATATCAATATAGATATCAATATATTGATATTTATCTATTATTTACATTTCTATATATTATATATAATATATTTTTATTCTATTTCGAAAAAAGATAAGAAAGAAATAGAATGAGAAAGAAATTCTGAATGCTTTAAGATTTAATATTAAACAGAGATTAGTTATATACTTAATTTCTATTATATATATACTTAACTTATAGATAGACTTCTATTTATATTTATAGAATTTCTTAAAAATTTCATTAAAATTAATGAATAAAATTGACTAAAGAATCAAAAATAATAATGATCAATTTCGTTTCTTTTTTTTTTTCTACTTCAGTAGAAAA